ACTTGTTTGAATTGAGTTGCGTGGATTTGCATACGTATAAAAACCACAATACGTATAAAACCACAAAAAGAGTTTCGTTTTATGGTTGTTCCGCCTGCTTTGGCTCGAATGAACCTTCTGATGAACCTTCAGACTTAAGTTATGTTATAGAAAAAAGAAGATTCTTGCATTTTTCCCTCCTACTGAGAAAGCGTCTATTTTTCGTGCATTTCTCAAAAAACTTCAATTGGTACGCGCAAGAAATAGGCCAATTCGGCAGCTTTTTGTTCAATTTCTCGTGGAGTCAAATTCTCATCAGTACGAGTTAAGGGAATGGTCCCCTGGCCCCGGATGTCCATATAAAGGACACGACGCGCATAAATACCCTCTTTAACTTCTATTCGAATGGACTGAATATCTTTTATAAGGAATCGGAGGAATATGCGACGATTTTTTCCAGGAAATCCCCAACGAAAAATACACACTATGTCTTCCTTTCTATCGAATCGATCATAACCACTGCCTACATTCCAGGAAATTGTGCACCATAAATAGGAGCTAATAAAGAGACCCGCAATTCCGTAGAAAGACATCACGATTCCTTGTGGAAAAAAAACGATTTGCTGAGACGGAAAAAAAGATATCAAATTTCTACCAAGATAACTGGAAGTTCCAACCAATAAGAATCCTAATGAACCTAAAAAAAGGATAAAGGCCCAGCAGAAATTACTTATTTTTCGAGACCCCTTTATAAGTTCTATCCATATATGTTCTGATCGCCAACTCATACTTGATACGATTACATTTTATTAGAATTGAGAGAATACCTCAAATTAATTTGACTTTACTTTTTTTGTTTACGAAGTAACTCTCATCAACTAGCACTAGTTTGATGTAAACCTTTAGGAGTAATTCATCAAATTAGTTAAATCTAATAAATCTAAAATAATAACATACCCTTCATATGATCCCACTATACATATAGATCCACCGACTTTCTCTTTCAGTTATCCAGTGATCCTGATCGATTTGAAAACAGCTAGAATTCATTTACCTATATATCATGTTTCTGCAGGCATAAGAGTTCTTTCCTTTATGTTCGTCAAAAATCACATGTTATACCATATTCTACTACATAGATATCTTATCTGTGTTATGATACAAATCTAAGTTTTGAAAAAAAAAATGGAAGAGATTGGGTCCCATCGGATCTAAATAATCTTATTTTTTTGAACATGAAGAGATAAAGAAGCCATTGCAATTGCCGGAAATACTAGGCCTACTAAAGGCACAAAAATAGAGGGAAAGCTGAAAGTTGTCATAGAATAGGTGCCTCGATTTAGTATTTGTACCTGTTATTATTATTTATAAATAAAGATATCTTATAATAATTATAATTAAGAATTTGAATTCTTTTGCATTTTATTATTAATTTAATTCAATTTGAAATTCTTAGTATAGATCTAAGTATCTATATATCTATATTTAAATATCTAAGTGAATATATAGAAAGTTAATATATAGAATAAACGCAAAAAGTGTAGAACTAACCAAATGAACTTATTCATCTTTTGAATCTTTCTACACGAAAGATATGTATAATAATCTACTTTTTCTTTTTCTTGATTTCTTTGTCTTTTATTCTTGTCTTCTAATTTTAGAATCTTAGAGATTATCGAAAGATTCATTAGAATCCGAACCAATAGGGATTTGTAGCTAAAACGGGATTTTCGGAAAATGGAAATAAAATAGAGAAAAATAAAAAACTCTCCATTTTTTATATTTGAATTATATACGTAAGATAAGAAGAAATTCGTTTTGTTTGCCTAATTTGACGAATTCACTCTTTTTTTTGATAGAGACTTCTTAATTAGTAATCAGAAATATAGGTAAAAAAAGAATTATCCGCAACTTTTGATTCTTTCTACAATTCGATCTTATGTCACCAAAGAAAATTCCATTCTTATTTCCTTTGATTCCGATAAACTAACTACTCATTTGCTACAAATAACAAATAATTAAACTTACTGCTCTATTTCATTTTGATTCAAAGGAAAGAAAGCGTGGAACTTAAATAACTCACTTAGAACGCTTTTTAAAAGATTACGTGGTACCATTAGGTCGAATAAACCTTTCTGGAATAAATATTCAGACACTTGCGAACCTTCAGGTACTGTTGTATTCAATGTTTGTTCAATTACTCTTTTACCCGCAAATGCAATGTAGGCATTAGGTTCGGCAATAATGATATCACCCAACATACCAAAACTAGCTGTCACTCCGCCAGTAGTAGGAGATGTAAGGATTGATACATAAAATAACTTTTTATTTGATTGAAAATCATATAAAGCAGACGAAATTTTAGCCATTTGCATCAAGCTCAAACTCCCTTCTTGCATGCGTGCCCCCCCGGAAGCACATACTATAATAAGAGGTAGAAACTTATTGGTAGCGTACTCAATCAAACGGGTGATTTTTTCCCCGACTACGGATCCCATACTACCCCCCATAAACTGAAAAT